TTCTATTGAGTCATAAACCGACCTAGGTAAATCCATGAGTTCGATTCTATTATTTTTTCCTCTTTTATTCTGAATAACTATCTGAATCTTGAATTGTCTTATGACTCATCACTCAACTCAGATGAATTTTTTGAAAGAACTATGCTTTGAACAAATGATCCCCGCTCCCATCACCAGTTGCTCCTCCTATCTACACCCGCTCCACCAACTAATCTTATTTTTGGATCTTGTTTGTGATATTGAGAAAAGATCAATCAATAAATATCTCTATGGATTCTTCCAACTTATTTCTATTCTATAGTATATTAAACGACTACAGTACCCTATATAATTTATATGATATGACTTTTAAATTTTAATTCATTTTTTTTATTTTATTGTCTTCTTTCTCTTTTATATTTCCTTCAGATGAATCGAAAACTACAAAGTATAATATATTTTTGAATGGTTCGAGCCAAAAAATGGACTATTTGCTTATTTACTTTACCTTGTTGTTGTCAGAAAAAGAGGGGAAATTCCTTATTTTCCCCCTGTCTCTAAATGAAATATGATATGCAATATAAAATAGTAAATTAAATACTATATACTATATAGTGGATAGTGGACTGGAAATTCAAATATCTTTCTATTTCTAGTATCCGTTCTCGTTATCCATCCCATTGTCGAAACAAAAATAGAGGATGCATCAATATGTAAATATTTGGTACATAAAGCCACGACCCGATCTATCTATATTTATAACTATAGATAGATAAAAAAAATCTATATATAAGCAACCGATCCTTTTTTTTTGAATCAAAGAAAGATATTCAAAAATAGACGTCTCTTATTTTGTGACTCAGAATAAACGTTTCGCGTGGAGGAGTGGAGGAACGGAATAATAATTTATTCTTATGGAGGATCCAAAAAAGATTGAATCGGAAATATCGACAAATTCTAAATTCTTGCGACGTAGTCTAAAGGAAATGAAAAAAAAAATTTCGAGGCTACAATTCTATCTCTATCAAATTTGAATATCAGAATAGCTGATATAGTCATGATTCAATAGGTCAGGTCCACTTACCTTTTTTATTTCTTATATTTATGATGGATTTGATTGGAATAACGGAAAAGTAGGAATATTTGGCGATTCATAATTGGGGTTGAGTAGGTAGAATATCTATGTCCTCGAACCAAAAATATGGAATAATGAAACCTGAGTTGAGTAAGAATATAGCCTGTAGTGACATAGTTGTCTTCCCAATAAGCGGGGTGATTTATCATTATAATGAACACTTTATAATCACTATACTATCTCATTATATTTATAATCATAATTAGTTAATTAACTCATTCTAATAAAAAAAATATCCCTATTATCCACTAAAAAATGAAGATTGAAACTAGAGTTTTGTGGAAAAAGCCCCTTATCGGATTTGAACCGATGACTTACGCCTTACCATGGCGTTACTCTACCGCTGAGTTAAAAGGGCCTATTTTATTCCATTCCTGAATGAGACAATGTGAAGACATATACATATATTATATACCTACATATTACATTACATAGGTGCATATAGTAGGCTCATAGTGTCTCATTCGGGAATATCTTTTTTTTTTTTAGTCAGTCTAGGCTAAAACCTAATTACTTTTTTTTTTCTTTTATTGACCCCTATCACAACGAGATTCGTTTGATTAATACACAAATTGAAATAGATACAAGATATTTGATATGTGATCAAATTATGTAATGTATGGAATGAAAAGATTCAACTCGTACCTGAAATCCAAGCTCTGCTCTTAGAAAAAAAGAAACTTTCTATCGTTTCTTAATTTCCTAGCTGTAAGATAGGAATATCGCATCTTAACAATGCGTGAATCGATGCGTGAAGGTTGAAGAATGGCTTTTCTGTCGGACAAATCACTAGCAATCCTATACTTCATTAATTATTAATTATAACACATTATAATTATTTCCTATATAATGGAATGTTTATCCATTCTAATGATATAGAATCTATATATAGAAATAGAATATAGAATTTTTTTCATTCATGAACCATGAATGAAAAAATATTCTATCGGAATCGCGAAAGGAAAGGTGGAAAACTTATTCGTATTTAGTCACACCATTACATTATATTGACAATTACAAAAAACTATTCATACTATGAGTATATATAGTATGATGTCGGTTGGGCATCGCAGATATGCCCCCATCGTCTAGTGGTTCAGGACATCTCTCTTTCAAGGAGGCAGCGGGGATTCGACTTCCCCTGGGGGTAGGGTACTACGAAAGGAGGTTGATCATGTATTATCAATAAGTCTAGACTTGATTCTTCCTGGGTCGATGCCCGAGTGGTTAATGGGGACGGACTGTAAATTCGTTGGCAATATGTCTACGCTGGTTCAAATCCAGCTCGGCCCAAGAATTCACCGATCCATCATGAGATTACATAATATAAGAAATTTGTCCGCCGGAAACGTCTGGTTAATTTTATATCCTATTTGTTTTTTTCCGATATATTCTTCATTTTATGAATTATCTAGATTCATATCATAATCCGAAAATATAGGACAAGAATTAACAAAATATTTTTTGGAAAGATTTCGTATCAATCGATTTAACACGATTTTACAATAGGATTTCTAGTAATCCGTGTCGTTCTCACTAAAGTCCATATCTATGTGGATATTAATATACCAATCACTTCTTTCTCTGTTACAATACGACAATTCTAAATTAAACTAGTCTTAATCAAATCATTAATAATATGTATGCTGTATACCTTATTTCTCTGGGATTGTAGTTCAATCGGTCAGAGCACCGCCCTGTCAAGGCGGAAGCTGCGGGTTCGAGCCCCGTCAGTCCCGACCTAGTATCCGATGACTCCATCAATTCATTTTTTTATTTTCTGTCAAGGGGCATAGAGTGGGATCTAATTCCCATAGGGTCCTTTTTTTTTTCCGTTTCGAATTTTTTATTGAGAAAATACAATGCGACAATTTCAATTACTTCAATTAGTACCGAGGGGGATAGTCATATTGAATTGGTACAATTGTGGGTAGCACCCTATTTAGTTAGGATTAAAAGAAATCCTTGTCTGGTTTTTTTCGATTGCTCCTGACCCGTGGAAGGAAATCGAATACTTATATATATACTTTCACTAGAGCATATACACAAATTTTGATTCGTTTATTGTACGATAAAAAATGCACTTTTCATATAGTTACCTCGATAAAATACTTTTTTTTTTCATATTAAAGCCTCTTTCTAGCTCCAATTTTTGATAACTTAAATTACTAATAGGAAACAATTTATATCATTCAAACTACATACTTCATTTTGGATATATGTGTCCCAGGGCCGGTTCAAGGAAAGAAAGGAATATTTAAATTAAGTAATTAAGAAAAGGAAGAGCAAACAAAGAAAAGATAGACCCTCTCTTCTCTTAGTGAGGGAATGAGTAATCTTTTTTTATTTCCGGGGAAGGTCCTATCGAAGAAAGAACAAACTCAAAAAAAAAGAGTTCATTTTTTATTTTTTAATTTATCAAAATATTCGATCTTTTCTTCTTATTTTTTCCATTTTACTTCTACTATTTGGGTTGGGTTTTTGACCAATGGAAGCGGAAGATGGGCCAGATGATCCTTTATTATATTATATATATGATTCTATAAATAAGACGGTAGGTTATAGAAAATAACGAATGGATAAAATAAAGAATAATAATTCAATGAGATTCTAAATTGGATCAGGAATTCCATTTTAGGTTTTTATTCCGTATGGATAAAAGATCTTCCTATGTTATACTATTCCATTCTCGATGATGAATAGATTTGATAGCTCAGATATTGTTATTCAATGATATTGATCCGATTCAATATCATCGGGATGTATTTCTCCCATTGAATTTACAGGATAAAGATTTAGAATCTCTATGGGATCAGATCCCGAGTTATTAATTATGAAGTAAAAAAACGATGAAATTATGGAAGTAAATATTCTCGCATTTATTGCTACTGCACTGTTCATTCTAGTTCCTACTGCTTTTTTACTTATCATTTACGTAAAAACGGTCAGTCAAAACGATTAATTTGAATCAAGCTTGACTTCTTAGTTCTTATCAATAATGGAAGAAATGAAAGGGATTCAAATTCCACGTCTTAAATAAAATGAGCGAATTAAAATCAGACGTATATGAGATTTGATAGTATGGTAGAAAGGAATATAGGAACCTTTCTACCATACTATCTATTAGTATATAATTCTACTATACATTATTATATAAAATAATAAAGTTGGACTGTATAAAGAAAGATGGCTTAATGTAGATCACTCCGTAATCTGTATATTGATATATGTACATATAACTCCCATATGTGTAATATACATAGTACCCCAATTCGAGTTCTTTACTTTGGTACATCCATTTGGTTTAGACCGATTTCGATCAATATGATATAATTGAATGCCCACCTTTACTCTTATCTTATAAAATACGTATCTACATAATAACAGATCGACTTCCTTTTTGAACAGTAAAGCGAGAAACAAATAAAAAGGGGTCGGTTGCTCCTCATTGTAATATTTATATATAATTCTGTTAAGAGCTAGTTCATCTAAATACTCTATTTCAATTTGGTTGGAAAAAATTGCATATCATGCGTATTCCGTTTAGTTTCAAAATACGAAGATGGGAATCATTTAATTTAACTATTTGTTTGATTGAAAGGTTATTCGTCATCTATTACATTACTTTACTGGATTCCAGTCGAATTTTAAAATGAAGATATTTGAAAGAAAAACGCTTTGCAGAAGGATTATGAAACTATTAATACAGTTTGATTACTCAACTCAATTCAATTAGTAATTACCCTAGCCCTAGAGTCCACTTCTTCCCCATACTACAAGTGAAAGGGAAAATGTAAAGACTACCATTAAAGCAGCCCAAGCAAGACTTACTATATCCATGTGAATTATGCCCCCGAATATGAAGAAACTCTTTCATTATTGATTA